CCATGATTTAATGCCAAAGAATTTCCGGCCGTTACCATGTAGTATTCATCTATGCTTGGTGATAAATAAACCACCCGTACCCCCTTTGAGCTTTCAGAAATTTCATAAAATGGTCTTTCTAAAGACCCCCAATGACCAATCCTCGCATGAATTGCTAAAGATCCAATGAGTCCAACATTGATTCCTTCAGATGTGTCAATTGGGCAAATACGCCCATAGTGACTAGGATGGATATCGCGTATCCGAAAACTCGCAGTTCTCCCTGTCAACCCCCCAGGACCCAAATAACTTGATTTTCGCCCATGAACTATTTGTGTCAATGGATTTGTTTGATCCATAACTTGAGATAAGGGGTGTAGGCCGAAAAAGGATTCATAAGTGGTTGTTAATGCAGTTGAAGTTACCAAATTATGAGGAGTCGGTATCCATTTTTGCCTAATCGCTCCACCTATAGTTCCCCGAACCGCATTTTCTAAACGAATCATAGCCAATCCGAATTGATCTTGTAAAAGATCCGCTACAGAACGAATACGTTTATTTTTCAAGTGATTCAGATCATCAAGTGTACCCATTCCAAATTTCATTCCGATCAAGTGATCCGCAGCTGCCAATACATCCCGCGGTAACAAAAATGTAATGTGCTGAGGTATATCAAGATTAAGTCTCCGATTCATATTTCGTCGCCCAATCTTTCCTAATTCACATCTTTGTTGAAAAAATTTCTTTTGTAATTCCTTACATAAGGACTCAGAAAACACCGGATCCCCCCCCACACAAGCAAATTGTTGATAAAACTCCAAAATGGCATTTTCTTTTGACCCAATTTTTTCTTTTTCCTTATCATTCGGAAAAGACAAGAAAATTTCAGGGTAGCATACATTATCTATAATTTCTCTTAGATTCGAACCCATAGCTGATGATGGAACTAGAATAGATATTTTTTGTTTCCTGCTCACACGCGCCCATATCCTTGCTTTTCTATCAATCTCTAATTCTGATCTTCCTCCCCAATCTGATATTATGGTACCGGTATAGACCGGAATTCCCCTATGGTCCAATTCTGAACGGTAATAAATACCGGGACTTTGCAATATTTGATTGATCACTATTCTGTATATTCCATTTACTATAAAGGTTCCCAGGGAATTCATTAGAGGAATGTTTCCAATAAATATGGTTTGTTCTTGCATATCCCTACCCGTTTTCCAAATTAATCCCGCGGGTACATATAATTCAGAACAATATGTGAGCGATTCACGCACAGCATCTCTTTCTTTTATTAAAGGTTCTACCAATTGATATGTTTCCACAAATAATTGAAATTCAATTTCTTGATCTGTATCTTCAATTTTTGGAAACTTATAAAGTTCTTCCGTCAAGCCCTGATCAATGAATCTACAAAATCCTTCAAATTGTATCTGACTAAACCCAGGTATTGTAGACATTCCCTCATTTACATCTTGAAGCATCTTTATTTTAGTTTCCCATTTATCGAAAAAATCCCATGCATTGGCTCATTCTTCCATGAACCATATGGATTTATCTAGCAATGATGGAATATAGATTCTGTTTACGGAATCGCATGAAATTTTACCCAACTTCATATATGTAATGTATGAAATATGGTATGATATGAGCAGAGAAATCAAAAAAATTTTCTACTTAAAATTTAAATTCGAATTTCTAACAAATACAAATGGAAATGACTTGATAAAAAATTCCTGAAAAAAAAAAAAAAAATTCTGCCGCTTAGGTTTATGTTATGGAGTCTTGTATACAATATAAAAAGTGATCAAAAATTCACCTATTATTCTAATAATACACTCTGATTGAATACCAAAAAAGTAAAGGGACTCCGAATTTTGAATCTCTTCCCTATAAATGCGATAAAGACAGAAAAGATTCGCAGAGAGGAGAGACATTGTGACCCATTTGTTATGTTAGTCAAATTCGCGGAATACTAATGTAGTGCGCAAGAGGGGTTGTATTTATTAATAACACACAGGTCTGATTATGCGCATATCGCCTATCTAAGTTCTACTTGGGACAACATGACATGAAACGTGCTATATCCTAAATGATTTTTGATATTCAACAGATTCAATGAAAAATTGAAGCATGGTAATTCCCTTTTCCCTTCCTTAATTCCCCTTATTTCGCTTATATACATATATAAATAAGAGAGCGTGTTAGGTATATCTGTGTAAAAATTGATGTTCTGGGGTTTACATATACACATAATTGTTGTTATAATTGTAATTGAAAAGTTTTTTATTTGAAAATAGTTGAAATTGACACTAATTAGTTGCATATCAATTGAATTTTCTTAATACTCACTTTTCTTATAACATTAAGGAAACAAACGCAATTTGAGATCCAAGAACTGAAGGCACAGTCAATAGTTAATGGTTCCTATTTCCATTTCATTTTTGATTCTGTAACTGAAAAGCCACATTCTCTCTTTCAATAGAAAGCAAAGGGAGGGTTGGCGTTGTGTAGTTGGAAATTTGAGATACTCTACAATTAATTCAAAGGAAGCCACCGGTTCCAATAAAAGGGCGAGGTTTCTTTTAGGTTTATTAGAATAGAAAGGGGATAAGAAAAACGGGATTCAAGATGCAAATCCAATCAAAAAATGGAATAGTTCTATCTATTTTTTTTTTTTCCGTTTTGGCGGCATGGCCGAGTGGTAAGGCGGGGGACTGCAAATCCCTTTTTCCCCAGTTCAAATCCGGGTGTCGCCTGATCAATAAAAACTAGAAATCCTTTTGTTGGTAGTATAAAAATCGACAAATTCTTGCCCATCAAAAGCAAGGGAAAAGGGCTAGAATGGCCGATACGTGCTCAAAATAGGGAGGTTCTATATCTATAAAAAATGTTAATCCTTACGACTAGGGTTCAAGGAAGGGTTTTAGTATAATAGAAGGGCTAGTCTATCAAGACTTTCATTACTAGTGTAGCGTCTACTGACCGAGTCTTGAGTTAGATAGTCAAACGGGGAATCAAACAAATTAAATTAGTAGTGGTGTAAAGGGCATAAGATACTTTGTATACAGACTCACAAAAGTCTCTGAATGCTCAGACATTCACTCAATATTGGATTGGATAATTGGCTTTTCGTAGAATCAAATCAAAGTTTTTTTTTTTACTTTTAGTTTCGGTAACCCCCAGGGAAAGGTAGAATGTAATGGGTGGTCTCCCGACTGTCTCTGTGCAACAATCGGGAAAAGTAAGTAAGGATTAGAGCAAAGAAGGGATAGAAAAATCTGAGATATTTTGATCTATCTTGATTGTCTTTTTTATGTCTTTCGCTTATGAAGATCAAAAAAAAACAATAGGGCTTACTATTCCTACGTGTTCCATTACGAACATTCCTTTCAGTTTTATAATTCCAAAGAGTAACTGTGCTCTTGCTTGAGCTTAAGGCTTCCCAAATTCACCGGAAATCATATAAAAACTTGGTATGGGTGGATTTATTGGATTGGTTTATCAATTGTCTTCCTTCGGTCAGAATCCCTTTTTGACTCTGCGCCATTGATTCCATTATTATTAGTGATCAATAATCACTAATAGAAGAATTTCTTCATATTCATAGAGATAGGGGACATAATTCACATGGATATAGTAAGTCTTGCTTGGGCTGCTTTAATGGTAGTCTTTACATTTTCCCTTTCACTCGTAGTATGGGGAAGAAGTGGACTCTAGAGTCACTAAAAATTGAATTGAGTAATCAAACTGTATCAATAATTTCAGAGATCATTCTGCAAGGCGTTTTTAATTTTAATAAAAAAGACTCCCATTTCCAAATTCTACAGGAATTCAGTACCAGTAAAAGTAGAGTAATATATGAAGAATAACCTTTCAATTAAACAAAAATTTCAATGATTCCCATGTTCGTATTTTCAAAGTAAAAGGGATATACATGAAATTTTTCGAAAAAAAAAAAATGATTCCGAAGAGTAAAAGTGGACATTCGATTATCGGATTGATGGAATCACGACAAATCAAATGGATGTAGCAAAGAATTAGACTAAAATTGAGGGGCTCCTTCCATTTATGTGTACTTATATGTACATTACACATATGTGATTTATGTGTACCTGGATGAATATACATATTTTAGATGGATCTATAATAAAAAAGCCTATATTTTTTTTACAGTCTAACTTTATACAATGATACGATAGATAGTATGGTAGAAAGAAATATCGGAACCTTTCTACCATACTATCAGATCTCCTATACTGTTGATTCTAATCCATTCATCTCAATCAAGACGTGGGATTTAAATCTCCTTTCATTTATTCCATTAATTAATTAATTAAATTATAAGAACTGACAAGTCAAGCTTTATTTTAATTTTAATCATTTTGACTGACCGTTTTTACATAAATAATAAGTAAAAAAGCAGTAGGAATTAGAATGAACAATGCAGTAGCAATAAATGCGAGAATATTTACTTCCATAATTTTATCGTTTTTTTTTTTTTTTACTTCACAATAACTCGGGATCTAATCCCATAGAGATTCTAAGTCTTTCTCCTGTAAATTCCAGGGGATGCAATTCATCCCGATGATATTAAACCGATGATATTAAATCGGATTAATATTATGAATAACAATATCTGAGCTATCAAATCTATTTATCGTCGAGAATTTAATAGTATAACATATGAAGATCTTTTATACATACGGAATGGAATTCCTGATCCAATCAAGAATCCTGTTGAATTTTTCATTCTTTGTTTCTTTTCTATACCCTCCCATTTTCTTTATAGAAATAAAATCAAATAATAAGGTATCATCTGACCCATCTTACGCTTCGATTGGTCACAAACCAATCCATATAGTAGAAGTGAAATAAAAGAAAAAAAAAGAAGCAAAGCAATTAAGTTTGAAACTCAGTTTTTTATAATCTAATTTCCTTAGAAGACAAAGAGGTTTGATAAAGATCGGTCCCAGTCTAAGAAATATTACTATTTCGACAAAATTACTATTCCATATTTGAAGCTTTCTTCGATAGGACCATTCAAAGAAATAGGAATAAAAAGATATTATTCATTCCTTTACTAAGCTAAGACTTAGAGTGATAGATCTTTGTTTGATCTTTCTTTTTTTAATATCTTTTTGCCTTGGATTGATACTAGGACACACATAGAATATCCAAAATTCGGTGTGCAATTTAATTTGACTGAAATAGATAGATTTTTCCAATTGGGAATTGGGGTTATACAAACTCGGAGCTAGAAAGGGAGGTACTTTTTAGATTAAAAGTATTCCGACGGGGTAACTAAGGTTAAGTTCATTTTCTATCTACAATATAATAAAAAAATCCCAATTTGTGTATGTGCTCCAGGAAAACAAATGGGTATTCTATTCCATGGATCGGGAGCAAGCGAAAAATCCAGACAAGAACACCATCTCTTGGAATCCTGCATTATAGTGCTACCAACAATTGTACCAATCTACATATGTCTCTCCCTCATCAATCGGTACTAATTAAATTTAAATTAATTAAAATTGCCATATTGTATTTGTTCAATAAGAAATGTAAAACGATAAAGGAAAGAAAAAAGAAATAAGAATCCCAGACTGGAAATTAGATTCTGCTTCGTGTCCCCCCCTTCACAGAAAATAGAGAGATGAATTGATGGATTCACCAGATTCTAGGTCGGGACTGACGGGGCTCGAACCCGCAGCTTCCGCCTTGACAGGGCGGTGCTCTGACCAATTGAACTACAATCCCAGAAAAATGAGGTGTACAACATACATATTTTCAAAAATTTCATTCAAAATTAGTTCAATTCTAGCTAGAATCGTCGTATTGTAACAGAGCAACGAGTGATATATTCCTATCCACACGAATATGGACTTTAGCGCGAACGACACAGATTGCTAGTAATTCTATTGTAAAATCGTATCAAATCAATTGAAAAAAGCTATTTTTTTTTTACAGATCATAATATGAATCTAGATCATAAAAAAGATCAGAATCATAATATGTGGGAACCTTTAAAACTAAATTAAATAGGGGATAGAAAAATGAAATGGATTCTTTTCTTTATTCCTCCGTATCGGACATTTCTGTAGAAAAAATTGTATATCATCTCATGATGGATCGGCAAATTTTTGGGCCGAGCTGGATTTGAACCAGCGTAGACATATTGCCAACGAATTTACAGTCCGTCCCCATTAACCACTCGGGCATCGACCCAGGAAGAATCAATTCTAGACTTATTGATAATCCATGAGCAACTCCCTTTTGTAGTACCCTACCCCCAGGGGAATTTGAATCCCCGCAATCTCCTTGAAAGAGAGACGTCCTGACCACTAGACGATGGGGGCATACCTGCCCGATCGCCACCATACTATGCTCATAGTATGAACAGTTTTTTGTAATTGTCAATATAATGTAATGGTGTGAATAAGCCCAAGGAAGCTTTCCACCTTTCAGGATTCCTATAATTTTTTTTTTTTATTTTTCACTCAGGGTTCACAAACCATTCCCTATAATTATATAGAATTAATGAAGTATAGGATCCCTTCAGGGAGTGATTTGTCCGGCAAAAAAAAAAAAAGATTAAACTTCATTTTTCAATTCAACTTTCACTCATCGAGTCAGGCATTGTTAAGATAACATATGCCTATCTCGATCTCAGACTAAGACAGGAAATTAAGAAACGCTAGAAAGTTTCTATATAGTTTGGTTCCGGGTATGAGTTCAATCTATTCATCACATGATTCGATAAAATAGAAAATATCTTGGGTCTATAGTCGAATTTTGTATCAATCAATTGAATCTCGTTCCGATGAGGGTTAATAAAAAATAAAGCAAAGTAATTAGGTTTTATCCCGGACTTCCTAAAAAAAATTATTGTTTCTGAATGAAACACTATGGAAACATATACATATATATATCTCCATATATTATATACATAGGTACATGCAGTAAATTCATAGTGGCTAGTGTCTCACTCAGGAATTGATTCAAAAGGGCCCCTTTAACTCAGCGGTAGAGTAACGCCATGGTAAGGCGTAAGTCATCGGTTCAAATCCGATAAGGGGCTTTTTCCACAAAACTCCAGTCTGAGTCTTTATTTTGTAGTTTTGTAGTAGAGAATAGGAATATTGTTGATATTTGTAATAAAAAAAGTAAACATCTGCATAACATAATAAGTTATTATTCTAAAAAAATGAGTCAATTATTTAAATATAATAAGTTATAAGATATACTATAGTAGTATCATTAAAAAGTTGAGCATTTGTTCATTATAATGATAAGTCATCCCACTATTTGAGAGGATGACTATGTCACTACAAGCTCTATCACGGTTCATTCTTCAAGATTATTGGTTCGGGGACATAGATATTCTATCTCCCCAATCCCAATTATGAATTAATAAATATTCCCACTTTTTTATTATTCCAAAAATTCATCGTCAAATCAAGATAAGAAATCAACAAAAAAAAAAAAAAAGAAAAAGTAAGTGGACCTGACCCA